TTATTCATTAGTAGGAGGTGAACCTTATGATAATAAAGAAAAAGAAGACTCAAGTATATGCTTTAGGTCAACATATATCTATGTCTGCTCACAAAGCACGAAAAGTAGTTGATCAGATTCGTGGTCGTTCCTACGAGGAAACACTTATGATACTAGAACTCATGCCTTATCGAGCATGTTATCCTATTTTTAAATTAGTTTATTCTGCTGCAGCAAATGCTAGTCACAATATGGATTTCAAGAAAGGAGAGTTAATTATTAGTAAAGCCGAAGTTAACGAAGGTACTACTGTAAAAAAATTAAAACCCCGAGCTCGAGGACGTGGTTATCCGATAAAACGACCTACTTGTCATATAACCATTGTGGTGAAAGATATATCCATACCTGAAGAATACGATTATAATTATCTATAAATTAAATAGAATTAATATGATTAATAAAAAATATATCTTATGGTAAAAAAAAAAAGAATGTATATAAATAAATACACGAATATGTCGTATCTTGATATGTATAGTAGTGAGGGAGCATGGGACAAAAAATAAATCCACTTGGTTTCAGACTTGGTACAACCCAAAGTCATCATTCCCTTTGGTTTACACAAGCAAAAAATTATTCTGAAGGTTTACAAGAAGATAAAAAAATACGGGATTTTATCAAAAATTATGTACAAAAAAATATGAGAATAACTTCTGGTGTCGAGGGAATTGCACATATAGAGATTCAAAAAAGAATAGATCTGATTCAAATCATAATCTATATGGGATTCCCGAAGTTATTAATAGAAGGTAAATCACGCAGACTCGAAGAATTACAGATAAATGTACAAAAAGAATTAAATTGTGTAAACCGTAAACTCAACATTTCTATTACAAGAATTGCAAAACCTTATGGAAACCCTAACATTCTTGCAGAATTTATAGCTGGACAATTAAAAAATAGAGTTTCATTTCGTAAGGCGATGAAAAAAGCTATTGAATTGACTGAACAGGCAGATACAAAAGGAATTCAAATACAAATTGCAGGTCGTATTGACGGAAAAGAAATTGCACGTGTTGAATGGATCCGAGAAGGTAGGGTTCCCCTACAAACAATTCGAGCAAAAATTGATTATTGTTCCTATCCAGTTCGAACTATCTATGGGGTATTAGGGATCAAAATTTGGATATTTCTAGACGAAGCCTAATAAACCTTCAGTTTCGTTTCTGTTCTATACTAATGATTGAAGAAAAAATGATTTCATTCTTTGTCTAATCAAGCCAAACAAAAAGAAAAACTTCGACAATTCTATAGGGTTGAATAAAAAGTAGATTAACCATTTGATATAATTGCTATGCTTAGTGTGTGACTCGTTGATTTTTTTAAGGTTATCAAAAAAAAAAACAAAAAGACTGATCCATAGTATCAACTAAGAACTATAGAACTAATAACCAACTCATCGCTTCGCATTATCTGGATCAAAAGAAACAGTTCCGATAGGATCTATTGGTCATATCATTGTAGCAACTGAACTCTTTTGTTGCATAAACAGAAAAACAAATCGGATTATGGGTTTAAGTTGTAAAGCGCAATTTACTAAGGATGTGGATAAGTGGAATGGTGAGAGAAAGAGAGAAAAAATAGCAATGATATATGATTCCAATCTAATATGTAAGGTCTCTAAATAATCGCAGAAAAAACAATGTATCTAATAAAGCATCAATATTGAGATTCATCCCTAATTTGTTGATAGAACAACAAAAAGAGCTTCGAGCCAAGAAAGATTAAGAGGATTGACTCAAGAACAAAGTCTACGAAAAGCTCCATTGTAAAATTCAGACCTAACCATTAAGAGAGAAGCGATGGGAACGACGGAACCCATGAATGCATAAGATTCTCTTGAACATGAATCCTAATTATTCATTGGGTGGGATGGCGGAACGAACCAGGAACCTTTTCATTGATTCTGAAAAGTACTAGGCTAACCCAACAACTGAACTAGATATTGAAAGAGTAAATATTCGCCCGCGAAAATTTGATTTTATTGGCTTGTTCAATTTTAAGCGATCCGATACGATAAAAAGAAACGGAAAGTAAAAATTCGTTAGGCTATAAAAAAAAGATGATCCATAAAAACTCGAATTATCTATAACTATAAATATATATATTTAGTTATATAGCAAAAAAAGTCTAGAAGAATTTGAAATAAACTAGATAAAATTTGAAAGAATCCATGGATTCAGTGTATTTTTCATTACTTACATAGATGGATATATAAATTTACTATTTATCAATCTTTTCTTTTGATTCGCGAGGAGCTGGATGAGAAGAAACTCTCATGTCCAGTTCTGGAGTAGAGATGGAATTGCGAAACAACCATCAACTATAACCCCAAAAGAACCAGATTTCGTAAACAACATCGAGGAAGAATGAAAGGAATATCTTATAGAGGTAATAGTCTTTGTTTCGGTAGATATGCTCTTCAGGCACTTGAACCTACTTGGATCACATCTAGACAAATAGAAGCAGGGAGACGAGCAATGACACGAAATGTACGTCGTGGTGGAAAAATATGGGTACGTATATTTCCAGATAAACCAGTTACAGTAAGACCTGCAGAAACACGTATGGGGTCGGGTAAGGGATCCCCCGAATATTGGGTAGCTGTCGTTAAACCGGGTAGGATACTTTATGAAATAGGGGGAGTAGCGGAAAATGTAGCTAGAAAAGCTATTCAAATAGCAGCATCCAAAATGCCTATACAAACTCAATTTATTCTTTCGGAATAGAAATGTAAAATGAAAGGCAAGAAGTCTTTCTTTCCTTTGGACTAACAAAAAACAATTGCGGGTTTCTTTTTTGGACAAAAAATATTTCTTTTTTTTTTTCTGCGCCCCTTTTGCATTTTAAAATTTTTAAAATAGATTAAAAAATGATATGATCCAACCCCAGACCCTTTTGAATGTAGCGGACAACAGCGGGGCGCGAAAATTGATGTGTATTCGAATCATAGGAGCTAGTAATCGCCGATATGCTCATATTGGTGACATTATTGTTGCTGTGATCAAAGAAGCAGTACCAAATATGCCTCTAGAAAGATCCGAAGTGATCAGAGCTGTAATTGTACGTACTTGTAAAGAACTCAAACGTGATAACGGTATGATAATACGATATGATGACAATGCTGCAGTTGTCATTGATCAAGAAGGAAATCCTAAAGGAACGAGAATTTTTGGTGCGATTGCACGAGAATTGAGACAGTTAAATTTTACTAAAATAGTTTCATTAGCCCCCGAGGTATTATAAAACAAAATCGCGAGATAGTTATAGTAAAATTGACTTGAATGAAATCGATTAATTATTAGTAGATTATGTCTCACGTATATACCTTTAATAATTTTAAAAGAGCATGTTTATTATATCCAAATTTTGAGAAACCACTAATTTTAGTTTATCATGGGTAGAGACACTATTGCTGATATAATAACTTCTATACGAAATGCTGACATGAATAGAAAAGGAACAGTTCGAATAGCATCTACTAACATCACTGAAAACATTGTTAAAATACTTTTACGAGAAGGTTTTATCCAAAATGTGAGGAAACATCGGGAAAACAAAAAATATTTTTTGGTTTTAACCCTTCAACATAGAAGAAATAGTAAAGGACGATATAGAACTGTTTTAAATTTAAAAAGGATAAGTCGACCCGGTCTACGAATCTATTCTAACTACCAACGCATTCCCAGAATTTTAGGTGGGATGGGAATTGTAATCCTTTCTACTTCTCAAGGTATAATGACAGACCGAGAGGCTCGACTAGAAAGAATTGGCGGAGAAATTTTGTGTTATATATGGTAATCCTTCTAATATCCGAATTAGATCTGAAACCTCTTATTTGTGAAAAAAAAAAGCGCAAGAAAGGGTTGTCTAATATCACTCTTCCTCCATCAGTTGATACACCAAGGAGGTTTTACCTCAAATGACAGAACAAAAGTGGGTTCATGAAGGTTTAATTACTGAATCACTTCCCAATGGTATGTTCCGGGTTCGTTTAGATAATGATGACCTAATTCTAGGTTATGTTTCAGGAAGGATCCGGCGTAGTTTTATACGGATCCTACCAGGAGATAGAGTCAAAATTGAAGTAAGTCGTTATGATTCAACTAGAGGACGCATAATTTATAGAATTCGCAATAAGGATTCGAAGGATTCGATCGATTAGATGGTTTTTTATTTTACCCTTCAACATTATTTTCGGTAGGATACAATTTCAGATTCCAAATTTCAGGAAACTTAGTTTCTTCCAAGAATCAATTCATAATTAAGGTAAGGAATGAAAAATATGAAAATAAGAGCCTCTGTTCGTAAAATTTGTGAAAACTGTCGACTGATCCGCAGGCGCGGCCGAATTATAGTAATTTGTTCCAACCCGAGACATAAGCAAAGACAAGGCTAATCTTTCGAAAATAACTCTCTAAAGAACCCTAAGGACAAATAAAAATAAAGGATTCGTTTTGACATGAAATGGATATATCCATATACCTCTGACTCATATTTATGAGATGCTAAAATATGGCAAAACCTATACAAAAAATTGGTTCACGCAAAACCGGGCGTCTTAGCTCACGTAAGAGTGGACGCAGAATTCCAAAGGGAGTTATTCATGTTCAAGCAAGTTTCAACAATACCATTGTGACTGTTACAGATGTAAGGGGTCGGGTAGTTTCTTGGTCCTCGGCCGGTACTTGTGGATTCAGGGGTACAAGAAGAGGAACACCATTTGCTGCTCAAACCGCAGCAGGAAATGCTATGCGTACAGCAGTGGATCAAGGTATGCAACGAGCAGAAGTTATGATAAAAGGTCCCGGTCTTGGAAGAGATGCAGCATTACGAGCTATTCGTAGAAGTGGTATACTATTAAGTTTCGTACGAGATGTAACCCCGATGCCACATAATGGCTGTAGACCCCCGAAAAAAAGGCGTGTGTAGAACTAAACACTGAAGAGATTTCAAGAGAA